AAATTTTAAATATATTCATATTAACTATAAATTTGCAATTTATTATTATTTAATTAACTATAAAATTTTAGTTTATATTTAAAACAATTTATTTACAATAAATAAAATTTCTTTTAAAAATTTTATACAATAATGATAAAGATAAAATTATCTTTTAAATAAATTTACAATTTATTACTTTAATCAGACATATCATTTATAAAAAGATAAGCTAACAAAGCTATTAGATTCATACCCTAAAATTAAGAATTTTACTTTCTTTCTTTTTATTTATGAAATGCCTGAAATATAAGGAATATTTTGATAGAATATATGATGTAATTTTTTTTACTTTCATATTTATAATAAAACTTTAAATAAAATATAATTAAATATATTTAAATGAAATTTATCTCATTTATTATAATTATATTAAATAGAATTAAACTATTTCAAAAAATTTCAAAAATTTTTATGCATCATTACATCTTAATATATAATTTTCTTATCAAATTATTGTAAACTAATTTTTATTCCCTTAATATTTATTAATGTATTCTTATTAATATCCTCAAACTCATGAATAATATTATGAATTTGTTTTGAAATTAATTTAATAAGATTTATCCCCCTATTAAATAATAACACAAAATTTTCTTCAGAAATATCATTTAATTATTTTATCTCTCAATCCTTCGGATCAATTATTTTTTTCTTAGCATCCATACAATTATCATTAAATTCTTTAATTTATACATCAATTTTATTTTATTCTATTTTAAATATAAAAATATTTTGATTAATATTAATTTCATTATCAATAATCCTTAAACTTGGATTATTTCCTTTTCATTATTGATACCCTAAAGTAATTAAAAATATTTCTTGAATAAATATATTTATCCTTTCAACTTGACTTAAAATTAGACCTCTAATAATCATATTATTTTTTCCTTTAATTAATAAAATTTGATTTATTTCAATTTTCTTCTCTATAATTATTAGTTTAATAGGATTAAACCAAACTTCTTTACGTTTAATTATATGTTTTTCATCAATAAATCATTTAAGTTGAATAACAATAAATATTATTTTAAATAAATTTTCATGACTAATTTATTTTATTATTTATACATTAATTATACTTTCATCAATTATTCCATTCAATTTATTTAATTTAAATACATTAACTGATTTATTTAAAATAATATACTCCTATAAAAATATAAAATCTTTAATTCTATTAAATTTTTTTTCTCTCAGTGGGCTCCCCCCATTTTTAGGATTTTACCCTAAATTAATTTCTATTAAAATATTATTATTAAATTCTTTTTATTTCATGTCAATTTTTATAATAATATGTTCTTTAATTTCAATTTTCTTCTACCTCCAAATTATTTCATCAAATTTATTTTTACTTTCAAATGAATCAAAAATTAATATATTTAAATATAAATTTTTAAAAAATAATTTTTTATATTTATTTATCCCCTTATTTTTATCTTTATCTCAATTAATTTCTTTGATATAAAAACTTTAAGTTAATAAAACTTTAAATCTTCAAAATTTAACATAAATTCTAATATTTAAGTTTTATTAATGAACACATGATTATATTCAACTAATCATAAAAATATTGGAACATTATATTTTTTTTTTGGAAGATGAGCCGGAATTATTGGATCTTCAATAAGTATTATTATTCGAACAGAATTATTATCCTCTAAACCTTTTATTTTAAATGATCATCTATTTAATTCAATTATTACAAGACATGGATTAATCATAATTTTCTTCATAATCATACCAATTATAATAGGAGGATTTGGAAATTGATTAATTCCTTTAATTTTAAATACACCTGATATAGCTTTTCCTCGAATAAATAATTTTAGATTTTGACTTTTACCCCCAGCCTTATTGCTTTTATTATTAAGAATACTAATTAGTTTAGGGCCCGGAACTGGATGAACTCTTTATCCTCCTCTTTCTTCCTTTCCTTCACATTCTAATTTATCTGTTGATTTAAGCATTTTATCAATACATTTAGCAGGAATTTCATCAATCTTAGGGTCAATTAACTTTATCTCTACTTTTATAAATATACACTGCTCTTCATTAAATATAGAACATTTACCTTTATTTACATGATCAATCAATGTTACTGCAATTTTACTAGTAATTTCATTACCTGTATTAGCAGGAGCTATCACAATACTTTTAACTGATCGAAATTTTAATACAACTTTTTTTGATCCTGCTGGAGGGGGAGACCCTATTTTATTCCAACATTTATTTTGATTTTTTGGCCATCCTGAAGTATACATTTTAATTCTCCCAGGATTTGGAATAATTTCTCATCTAATTATTAACGAAAGAAGAAAAAAAGAAACTTTTGGAACACTTAGAATAATTTATGCAATTATTTCTATTGGTTTATTGGGATTCATTGTATGAGCCCATCATATATTCACAGTAGGACTAGACATTGATACTCGTGCTTACTTTACATCTGCCACAATAATTATTGCTATTCCTACAGGAATCAAAATTTTTAGATGAATTGCCACTCTTTATGGATCTCCTTTAAAAATTACTCCTATTACTTTATGAGTAATAGGTTTCATTTTCCTTTTTACAATTGGTGGCCTTTCAGGAATTATATTATCTAACTCTTCTCTTGATGTAATACTTCATGATTCATATTATGTTGTTGCCCATTTCCACTATGTTCTTTCTATAGGAGCTGTATTCAGAATTATAGGAGGAATTATCTTTTGATTCCCTTTATTTACAGGATTTTATTTGAATAAAAAATGATTAAAAATTCAATTTTTTTTAATATTTTCTGGAGTTAACATAACATTTTTTCCTCAACATTTTTTAGGATTAAATAATATGCCTCGACGATACCCTAATTACCCAGAAATATTCCTATACTGAAATCAAATCTCATCCTTAGGATCAATTTTATCATTCATTAGAATTATTTACTTTTTATTTATTATTTTAAATGCAATTATCTCAAATCATCAAATTATTTTCTTAAATAACATCAATTCTCTAAATGAATGAATATTTAATTGACCTCCTTTAATACATACTCACATGCAATCCCCTAAAATAATTTATTAAACAAATCTCTTTAAAAATTAAATTAAATTAATTACTTTTTAAAAAATTTGTAAATTTCTGACCCTAATATGGCAGAATAATGCTTTAGATTTAAACTCTAACCATAAATTAATTAATTTTATTAGAAAAATTTATTTATTATTCTATTCAATATATTATATAATATTTTATTCAAATTAATTCACCAATTTTAATTTAATTATATCTATTCTTTTTAATAAAGTTCTAAAACAATATATTTTAATCATATCCTTTCATATATTATTAAATATCTGATTAAATTTAAATTTTCAAGATGCAAATTCCCCCTCAATAGAACATATAATCTTTTTTCATGACCATTCAATAACATTAATAATTTTTATTATATCATTAATTTTATTCATTTTAATTAAACTTTCTTGAAAATTCTCTTCATTTACAAAATCAATAAAAAGAGAAATTATAGAAATAATTTGAACAATTATTCCTATCTTTATCCTTATTTTATTAGCTCTCCCGTCAATAAAAATTCTTTATTTATTTGAAGAAGAATTTTCTTCCCCTTTATTGTCAATCAAAATTTTAGGGAATCAATGATTTTGAAATTATGAATATCCTGAATTTAATAATATTTCATTTGACTCATATATTAATAAAACATTTTCACCTTCAATTCTCTCATTACTTGACACTGATACACGAATAATTATCCCTTATAAAATCCACTCACGACTATTAATTAGTTCAAAAGATGTAATCCATTCATGATCAATCCCTAACTTAGGAATTAAAATTGATGCAATTCCTGGACGAATAAATCAAACAAACATTTTTCCTAACCGACCAGGAATTTTTTTTGGGAATTGTATAGAAATTTGTGGAGAAAATCATAGTTCAATACCAATTTCTTTAGAAGTAACCAATATTAAAAATTTTTCATGATGATTAAAAAATATTTAATTCATTAAATAACTTAAATAAAGTATTAACCTCTTAAGTTAAATTATAGTAAATATTTACTTTTAATGAAATTTAATTATATTAAATGAATTAGTTAATAAACAATAACATTAAATTGTCATTTTAAAATAATTCTTCTAAAATATTCATTTATTCCACAAATATCCCCACTAAACTGAAAATTTAATTTATTTTTTTTTAACCTTTTATTACTTATAATTTTTAATATATTTTTTCCATTTATTATTAATCAAAAATTTCTTCATTTAAACCAAACTATCAAAAAAACAAAAAATTTATCTTGAAAATGATAATAAACCTTTTCTCTAACTTTGACCCTATATCCACTTCACTCAACCTATCAATAAATTGATTAAGATCAATTTTATGAATATTTTTTTTTCCATTATTAATTTGATCCATCCCCTCACGATATTACCTTTTAAAAATACTTATTTATAAATATATTCTTCAAGAAATTAAACCTTTAATTAATGAAAAAAAAAACTCTTTTATACCATTAATTTTTATCTGTCTTTTTACATTTATTCTAATTAATAATATTTTAAGATTATTCCCATTTATTTTTACCTCAACTAGTCATCTTACATTTTCTCTTTCATTAGCTCTACCAATTTGATTAACTTTCATATATTATAATTTAACAAATTTTTTTACATTTACATGCGCTCATATACTACCAATAAACACACCCTTACTATTAATACCATTTATAGTAATTATTGAAACAATTAGAGCATTTATTCGCCCAATCACCTTATCAATTCGTTTATCAGCTAATATAATCTCTGGTCATTTATTATTAACTTTACTTGGTATAGCCTCATCATCTTTTTTTATAAGAAACTTAATAATTTTTTGTCAATTTATTCTTCTTATTCTAGAAATCTCAGTCTCATTCATTCAAGCATATGTTTTTGCTATACTAATATCTTTATACTTCAAAGAAACTATTAATTAAATTTTAATTATCTTCAAATGAAAACTTCAAATTTTAAAAATCTTTACACTCATAAATTTCATTTAGTTTCAGTCAGACCTTGACCTTTTTTAATCAGATGAAACTTATTATTATTTATAATAAATTTTATTAAAATAATTCATCATAAATCAATAATCTGATTAATTTTCTGTACAATTTTAATTTTATTTATTCTATTCCAATGGTGACGTGACACCTCTCGTGAGCATACTATTGGTGAACATTCAATTTCCACCTATATTAATTTAAAAATAGGATTTTTACTTTTTATCTTATCAGAAATTTTTTTTTTCCTATCATTTTTTTGAACTTATTTCCACTCCTCCTTAAACCCCTTTCCTGAAATTGGATCAAATTGACCTCCAATAAATATTATTTCTCTAAATCCTTCATTTATTCCATTTCTAAACACAACAATTCTCTTATCATCAAGAATCACTGTAACTATTGCACACCATATAATATTAAATAAAAAATTTAAGTTAAGAATAATTTGGTTATTCATCACAATCACTTTAGGAGCAATTTTTACCTTTTTTCAATTATTTGAATATTTTTATGCTTCATTCTCCTTTAGAGATTCAGTATATGGATCAATTTTTTTTATAGCTACAGGTTTCCATGGCCTACATGTAATTATTGGAACATTATTCTTATTAATTGCAATAATTCGAATATATTTATTTCATTATTCCCCATATAATATACTTTCTTTTGAATTTTCTATTTGATACTGACATTTTGTCGACACAATCTGATTATTTTTATTTATATTAATATACTATTTATAAAGTATACTCCTTGTACATTTAACTTCCAATTAAATAGACTAAATTAAATTAGTATAAATAATTATATTATTTTTAATTTTATTTTCAATGATCTTACTTATTCCTTTAACTCTTTTTTTATTAAATTTCTTTTTTGAAAAAAAATCCTTTCAAAAAATAGAAAAACTTTCCCCTTATGAATGTGGATTTTCCCCATTTTTCCACTTAAACTACATATTTTCATTAAATTTTTTCTTAATTTGCATTTTATTTCTTATTTTTGATTTAGAAATCATTTTAATCCTTCCATCAATCTATTCATTATTCTTAATAAATTTCTCATGATGAATAAAATCTATCTTATTCTTATTTTCAATTCTTACATTTGGCCTATTAATTGAATTTTATGAAGGAGCATTATCATGAAAATTTTAAATTTAAGATAATAATTTATTTATTAAAATATTTTATTTGCAATAAAAAAAAATTTTAAAAAATTTATCTTATTTTAAGAAGCATTAAATGCCTTCAATTTCGACTTGAATTTTAGTATTAAAATTTACTCTTATTAATTGAAACCAAAAAGAGGTAAATTATTGTTAATAATTAAATTAAAATTTAAATTTTCAATTAAGAAATAAAATTTTAAAGCTGCTAACTTTATTACATATGATAGTTTCATATTTATTTCTAATTAATGTAATTTAAATAAAATATTATATTTTCAATATAAAAATAGTAAAACTACTCATAAATATATTTTTACTTAAAAATTTTAAAAATTTTCTTAACATTTTCAATATTAAACTTTATTAATAAGCTATTTAAGTATTTTTTTTATAAATAATATAAATATAAATTAACTAAAATAAAAGAATATAATAAATAAACTCTTTCAAAATTAAAAAAAATAAATTCAATCTCACAAACTAAATTTTTTGAAAAACTTAGTATTCTATTAATTCTATAATTTAATATTCTTCCCTTATCTATCTTTAAATCCCCCCACTTTCTAAATAAATAAATTAATCTAATTAAATTCTTGTATAAATACACTAAATATCTTATTTTTCCAAATAAATCTATTATATAAACAATCAATATATTTATTTTTTTTTCTAAAATCTTTAAAAAAAAAAAAATTACTATAAATATAAATAAATTAAAATAAATAATTAATTTCAATTTTAATGACAAAATAACTCTAACATTTAATATTTTAATAACTCATCATCCTCTAAAAATTGAATAAATCAATAACCCAATCATTCTTAACTCAATAGATATATTCACTTCTTCAAAATTAATTAATGCATTACAATTAATTTCATTTAAAAATCTATAATACATTAAACGTAAAGAATATATTACAGTTAATCCTACTGAAAAAAAAAACATTATAAATAAATAAATTAACCCTTCACAATAAATAAATTCTTCCAAAATTTTATCTTTTGAATAAAATCCTGACAAAAAAACTATCCCACATAAACAAAAAACTGATAAATTTAAATTAACAAAAATATTTGGAATAAAATTTCTTAAACCCCCTATAAATCGAATATCTTGATTCCCTCCTATATAATGAATAATCATCCCTACTGATAAAAATATCAATGACTTAAATATGGCATGAATTAATAAATGAAAAAAAGCCAATTTCAAAAAACCTAAATATATGATAAAAAACATAAATCTTAACTGACTTATTGTTGATATTGCTACAATTTTTTTTAAATCTATTTCAACATTTGCTACTATCCCTCTAATAAATATTGTAATTCTAATAAAAATTAAAATAAATAAATTTCCTTGAATCCCCCCTATTCGAATAACTAAATATACACCCGCAGTTACTAATGTTGATGAATGCACTAATGCTGAAACAGGTGTAGGAGCTGCTATTGCTATGGGTAATCAAACAGAAAAAGGAATTTGTGAACTTTTTGTCATTCCTGCTATTAATAATATAAAAATTTCTTTTCATTCTAATTCATTCATAAAAAAATATAAATTCCCTCTTTTCATTATAAATACTAAACTTATGAAAATTCCTACATCACCAACACGATTCATTAAAATTGTTACTATACCTGCATTTATTGATTTCACTCTATCATAATAAATTACTAATAAATAAGAAACCACTCCTAATATATCTCATCCCAAAATTAACCAAAATAAATTTATTCTTAAAATTAATATTAACATTGATAAAATAAATATAAAAACTATTAAATAAAATATAGTGACATTTTTATCATTCTCTATATATCCTTTTCTATACAATATAACTATTGAAGAAATAAATATTACATATCTAATAAAAAATATTGATATTCAATCAAATAAAAATATTATTCTAAACTCAATTGAATTTAATATAATAAAATTCCACTCAATATAAACTAATTCATCTATAATAAATAAATACCCCATATAATATAATAAAATTATTCTTAATCTACTTAAAAAAACTATTAATAAATTTCCTATAAACATTCAATTTATAATAAATTTAAACTTAAAATTTATTAAAATTCTTGCAGCTTCACAACCTGTTGTTCTTCAATTAAACTATTTAAGTAAAATAAATATCTTAAAATAACAAAAATATTTAAAGGAACTCAATAAAAAATTATTAATATAAATTCTCTCACAAAAATCTTTCTTACTCTAAAAATTCCTTCATATATATTTCCATGATATAAAGACACAAATAAATATAATGAAAAAATTACACTAAAAAACATAAATAATAAATTTAAAATAATTATAAACTTTTCATATCAAAAAATTCTAATTAATAATAATACTTCTCCTATAAAATTTAAATTTAAAGGCCCAGATATATTACAATAACAAAATAAAAATCATCAAATTATTACACCAAAAAATATTTTTATAGCACCCTTATTTATCATAATATTTCGTCTCAATGTTCGTTCATAAATTATATTTACTATAAAAAATAATGATGATGAACAAATTCCATGACCAACTATAATAAATATACCCCCAACCTCACCATATATTCTTATAGAAAAAATCCCTCTTAATATCCCTGCTATATGAACAATAGATCTATAAGCTACTAAAGATTTTAAATCAACTTGAACTAAACAAACTAAACTTATAACAATTCCCCCTATATATGAATAACAAATTAAGTTTTCTCTAAAATTATATCTTATTCTTTTAATAATTTTTATTAATCGATACACTCCATATCCCCCCAATTTTAATATAACACCTGCCAAAATTAATGAACCTCTAATTGGGGCTTCAACATGAGCTTTTGGCAGCCATAAATGAAAAAAAATTATTGGTAACTTTACCAAAAATACAAATAATATTAATACATACATATATAAATCAATTTGAATTCCCCTTAAAATTAATCTATCTATAAATAATCTCCCTTTCTCAAAAAAAATCTTTATTAATAAAATTAAAAAAGGGAACGAAGCAAATAATGTATAAATTAAAAAATATTTACCAGCTTCTTGTCGGTCAAGATATCCTCCTCATCTAAAAATAATTAATAACATTGGAATTATTCTTCTTTCAAAAAAAATATAAAAAATAAAAAAATTAATAACACTAAATGTTAATAATAATATTATTAATAATAACACCACAATTAATCTAAATTTTAAACAAAAATTATTCTCATAAAAAATTTTATATCTTACTATAATTATTGAAATAATAATTAAAATTAATATAAAATTTAATAAATAAGAAATTCAATCTATCCCAATTAATATACCTCCATAAATTCCTCTATATCCAATAAAAAAAATTATTATTCTCTGAAACTTCATAAATAAGATAAAAACTATTCCTTGAAAAAAAATCTTTATCTCTATTCCTTTATTACCCTCATAAAAAATAAAAAATAATATAATTATTAAAATTATAAAAATAATTCTTATCATTTTTTTCTTTAAACTTAATTATCTTATCATTTTATTAAACTTAATGAATGAACTAAATCATTCCCTTTAATTCGAATTAATATAATAATAATTACTAACCCTAAAACTCTTTCGCAAACACTAAAAATTAAATAATAAATTAATAAATAATTTCTCAGCTCTATTATTATTAAATTTTCCAATATAATAATAAATAATCTTAATACTATCAATTCCATAAATAATAAAATTATTAATATATTTTTGTATATTTTTAAAAACCCTAAACAAAAAAAAATAAATATAAAAAAAAATATTCCTCTTAATGTAATTATCATTTATTATTGATTATATAGTTTATTTAAAACAATAATTTTGTAAATTATAAAAAAAAACTCATTTTATAATCTATTAAAAATAAACTAATTTATTATATCTATAATCTCCAAAATTATTGTTTTAAATAAACTATTTCAATATAATTTTAATCAAAAATGATAAATTTAATAAAATTTCCAATATATACATTAATTTCTTTAATAATATTAATACTTATCCTTTCCTTAACCCCCTTAAAATCAAAATTTCTTCACCCTTTAAATTTAATTTTTATTGTTATTCTCTATACAATTTCAATTTCTTTAATTTCTAACATTTTAATAAATTCAACATGATACTCATATATCATTTTTTTAACAATTATCAGAGGAATAATAATTTTATTTATATACTTTATTTCAATTAAATCTTCGAATAATCTTCAATTAAAAAAATATTTTATTCAAAATTTTATTTATAAAATATTATTTATTATAATACTTTACTTATATTTATGAATATTTTATGACCAATTAACTTTTTTCATTCAAATAAATTCATCAGAAATTCTTAATACCTTTCAAATTTCTTCATTTATTAACATTAATTCAATAAATTCCTTATTTATATTTATATCATTTTCTTTTAAAATAACTTTAATTTTAATCTGTTATTTAATATTAATTATATTTATCTCAACCAAATTATCTTTATTAACTAAAGGAAGCCTTCGCTCTTTTTCAAAATAATATACTAAATAATTAATGAACAAATCAATTATAAAATCTCACCCCCTAATAAAAATTTTTTATTCATCAATTATTAATTTACCAACACCAATTAATATTTCATATTTATGAAATTTTGGATCAATTCTTGGATTATTTATATTAATTCAAATTATTTCTGGTGTAATTCTCTCTATACATTATTGTCCTAATATTAGAATAGCATTTAATAGAATTATTCACATTAATGAAAATATAAATAATGGTTGATTAATACACTTTATCCATATAAATGGTGCATCTATATTATTTATTAACATTCAAATTCATATTTTTCGAGGAATTTATTATTCATCTTACTCACTTTCAATAACATGATTTATTGGATGACTAATATTATTTTTAATAATAATGTCTGCATTTATAGGATATGTATTACCATGAGGACAAATATCTTACTGAGGAGCTACTGTTATTACAAATCTTTTATCTACAATCCCAATATTTGGAGATATTATAGTTAAATGGATCTGAGGTGGATTCTCAATCAATAACGCAACTTTAAATCGATTTTTTTCAATACATTTTATTATCCCATTAATTATTTCTTTATTTATTATGATTCATTTAATGACACTTCATAATACTGGATCAAATAACCCTCTTGGAATAAATAGAAATTTTTGAAAAATCCCTTTCCATCCATACTTCTCTTTAAAAGACACTTTAGGTTTCACAATTATTTTATCAATTTTCTTTTTATTTATCTTAATATTTCCTTATAATCTTAGTGATCCAGAAAATTTTATTCCCGCAAATCCAATAACTACCCCCATTCACATTCAACCTGAATGATACTTTTTATTTGCTTATGCAATTTTACGTTCAATTCCCAATAAAATAGGTGGAGTAATTGCCATATTTTTATCAATTTTATTACTTTTGATTTTATCATTATCCCCACAAACCTTTAAAACTCTTTCATTCTATCCTTTAACTCAAATAAGATATTGAATTTTTCTTAATTCATTATTTATTCTTTCATGATTAGGAGCACAACAAATTATAATACCATTCATTCTACTAAGTCAAATTTTCTCATTTCTCTACTTTATATTCTTTATTATTTTTTTCCCAATAAATTTTTTTTGAGATAAATTTATCTTATCATAATTTTAAATATTATTCACTCTCCCAATTATTCAATTTATATTTACATTCACATATTTTAATATATTCTATTCTATTTAGTTAATTAGCTTAATAAGCAATAGTTTTGAAAACTTTAGAAAGAAATTATATTTCTATTAACTTTTTAATATAAATAACAATAAAATATAAATTTAATTCCATAAATAAATAAAAATATTAATATATAAAATAATAAAATTCTCACTCATATTAATTCTATCAATTTATCATAACGATAACGAGGATAAATTATACGTAATCAAATAAATAAATAAATCAAAAAAATAATTTTCATTAATTCTATTAAAAAAAAACTTTGAATCCCCCCATAAAATAAATAAATAAATAAAATTGATCAAAAAATAATTATTAAATTTTCTATTATAAAAAATATCCCAAATCCATTCCCACCAAACTCTACATTATATCCTGAAACTAACTCTGATTCTCCCTCTAATAGATCAAACGGAGCCCGATTTAATTCTGATAAAATAATCAAAAACCCTGTAAATTGTAATAAATAAAATTCTCATCAATATCAAAAATACTCTTGAAAATTAATAAATTTTGTAATAAATAAATCCTCAATTCTTAATAAAAATATCAAAATTAAAAAAATTAATACAATTTCATATGAAATTGCTTGAGCAACCCCACGAATTCTTCTAATAATTGAATAAACAGATTTAGAAATTCACCCCCCCACCAAAATAAAATATACATTTAATCTTAATAAACAAAAAATTAATAAAAATCTAAACTCTATAATATACCATTCATTAAAAATTTCTAAAATTCCTAACCAACATAATAATCTAATATAAAAAGCAAAAATTGGAATTCTAATAAATAAAAATTTTACACTTAAATAAGGAGCCCCAATTTCTTTTCTAAATAATTTTATTGCATCACTAAAGGGCTGGAAAATACCAATTAATCCAACTTTATTGGGGCCTTTCCGATAATGAAACCCACCCATAATTTTTCGTTCAAATAAAGTAAAAAAAGCTACACATACTCTTAGTAGAATAATTAATAATAAAACTAATATTCCTAAATTAAATAAGTATAATAAAATATTAAATTTATATATATCTAATCTTAACAATATTATTTATAAATATTATTTACTTATATAAATTCTAAATTTATCGCACTATTCTGCCAAAATAATAATTAATTTTATTCAATTTATATAAATTATTTAATTTTAAACTTTCCTTTCGTACAAATTTAAAAATCTTAAATTAAAGATAGAAACCGACCTGGCTTACACCGGTCTGAACTCAAATCATGTAAAATTTTAAAGGTCGAACAGACCTAAACTTTAAATCTCTTCATTTAAATTTTATTTTAATTCAACATCGAGGTCATAATCTTTTTTATCAATTTGAACTTTCAAAAAAAATTATGCTGTTATCCCTAAGGTAATTTTATCTTTTATTCATTAGTAAATACTCAAAAATCCAATAATTTTTGTTTAAATTTAATAAAAATTTTTTTTTAAAATTTCCCCAATTAAATAATTTATATTTAAATAATAAATAAATTTAATTTAAATATAAACTATAAAATTCTATAGGGTCTTCTCGTCTTTTAACCATATTTTCAGCATTTTTACTAAAAATTTAAATTCAAATATTATTAAATTTGAGACAGTTAATATTTCGTTAAACCATTCATTCAAGATTTAAATTAAAAAACAATTGATTATGCTACCTTTGCACAGTCAAATTACTGCAGCCATTTAAATTTCAGTGGGCAGGCCAAACATTAAATTATTTTCAAAATGATATGTTTTTGATAAACATTCGAATATTATTTTTGCCTAGTTCCTTAAATTTATCTATATTTAATATATATATATGCATACATATATCAATAAATTAATTTACTAATTTAACCATAATTTATAAATAAATTTTATTATTATTTATATTTTAATATTTTAATTAAATATGTTATATTATTAAATATTTAAAAATATTTATTTAATAATAAATAAATTATAATATATTTTTTATTAATTAATTATTTTAAATTAATTAATTTATTTATAATTTAAACATTTTAAATAAATTTAAAGTTTATCCCTTAAATTATTAAATATTTATTTACAAATTTAATATCAAATTTTTAATTTATTTATATATATATATAAGTATAAAAAAAAAATATTATAATATTTAAATAAATATTCTAAATTAAACTTATTTCTTAAAAAACTAGATATATAAAAATTTGAATAAAATTTCATTTCTATAAATAAATTATAAATAAATATACAACATTAACTAACATTTTAATTTATAGCTCATATTTTTTTCGAGATTAATATTCATATACATTATAAATATTAAAAAATTTAATTAACCCTGATACAAAAGGTATAAAAAAAAATATTCTTCTTTAAATTTTAAATTTTTCCTTTACAGTACAAATTTCACTATAATTAAAATAATTTTTTTTAAAATTTTATAATAAACATAATAATTAATTAAAATACATACACAGTATCATGTAGATATATATATATAAAATTAATTTAATTAAATTAAAATTAACTTTTTTTAAAACTTTTTTTTATAAAAATAAATTAATATAATATATTTTTTTAATAAACATTTTTTTTTATAAAATAATCTTTATTTTTTTTTAATTAAAATATTTTCTAAAAACACTTTCCAGTACTTTTACTATGTTACGACTTCTTTCATATTTAATGAAAATGACGGGCAATTTGTACACATATTAATATTTATTCAAAAAATTTAATTTAAATTATTTTACTTTCAAATCCTCTTTCTATAAATTATCTTAAATTTATCTCTAATTTTCTTATTTATTTATATATATATATATATATATAAATATTTAATAAATTTTATTGTAACTCATTTAATCTTAAATATAAACTGTATCTTGACCTAAAATATTATTTTTCTTAAATTTTAAAAAATAAATTTTCAAAAATTTTTATTAATGGCGATATACAAATTAAATTAATTTAAATTTATTTTATCGTGCACTTTCAATTTATTAAACAAGTTCCTCTGAGTTATTAATAAACTGCCATATTTTTTAAGTTTTAATAAATAAATATTTACTCCCCATATTTTAATTATTTTATTTTAAAATAATAAGATATCTAATCTTAATTTATTTTTAAAATTTCATATATATCTTTATATTTATTAATAAATTTATTCAAAAAAATATAAATTTTACCTAAAATTTTTTTATTTAAACTTTATCATATATTTTTTAAAAAAAATTAATAATAAAAAATTTTTTTAAATTATTTGTTTAACCGCAATTGCTGGCACAAATTTTATTAATTATAAATTTATATTTTTAATTTTTAATTCCTTAAAAAATTAATTCTCTACTCTAATTTATTCCAATTATTTAATAAAATTTTTCATATAATTAAAATAAATAAAAAATTTTTAAATAAAAATTAAATTTTTTTAAAATTTTTATTTTTATAAATAAATTAAATAATTTTTATTTTAATAAAATTCTATAATTATCTATTATATATATATATATATATATAATAAAAACTTTAATTTCTATTTAATTAAATTATCTCAGATTTTTTAAAAATCAAAGTAATTAAATAAATCTTATTTAATTTTAAATATTCATAAATAATTAATATTATATATTATATATTTAATATATATTAAATATTTTATATATATATTAAATATTTAATATACATTAAATATTTTATATATTATTAAATAGATATTTAATATTAAATAAATTTTTGAATTATTATTAAATACATTTTTAATATGAGAAAAATTATTTAATTATTCTTTCTTTAATCTCTATCTAATTAAATTTATTAGATAGATATTAAATTATCTCAGATTTTAAAAAATCAAAGTAATTAAATAAATCTTATTTAATTTTAAATATTCATAAATAATTAATATTATATATTAGATATTTAATATRYATATTAAATATTTTATATTAAATAAATTTTACTAAATAATTATATTTATTATTATAAATTAAATTTTTAGATAATTATATTTATTATTATAAATTGAATTTTTTCAAATAATTGAATTTTTTCAAGTAATTATATTTATTATTATAAATTAAATTTTTCTATTTAATTAAATTATTTAATATAATATTTTTAACTATTCTATTCTATTCTATTCTATTCTATTCTATTCTATTCTATTCTATTCTATTCTATTCTATTCTATTCTATTCTATTCTATTCTATTCTATTCTATTCTATTTTATTTTATTTTATTTTATTTTATTTTATTTTATTTTATWTTWTATTTTATTTTATTTTATTTTATTTTATTTTATTTTATTTTATTTTATTTTATTTTATTTTATTTTATTTTATTTTATATTTTATTTTATTTTATTTTAACTTAACATTTTTTTTTTTTTTTTTAAAATAAAAATTTATTTATTTTAATAAAATTCTATAAAAAAAAAT